AGTACTTTTATTTAAACTTAAGTTATTTATCGCATTTATTTTTAGTGTTTCGTAGTGATTTTTTAAATCTTTATCACCAATTGACACAGAGTTGAATAAAAAATTTAAAAGGCTTTGTTTTTCTGGGTTAATAGGGGTCTCACTAGGAATAAAAAACAGAAATGAAAAGGTCTACTTGTTTAAAAGGTAAAAATACTTTTATTTGTAGCCTAATAGTTATATAAATGTGTGCTTGTATGTGCTATTGTATTATAAATTAATGATTAATTTTATGAATACAATGTTAGGCTAGCCTGTTTAGAAGGTCGATTAATGTATTGATTTGACCTTAAGAATAAACCTACTATATCATAACAAGACTAATTAATGACAATTATTTCTACTTATTACCGGTAAAAATTTCATAGTACATCATACAAATCTCTTATGTCCCATAACCGTAAAGCCAATAAAACCATTAATTCCATATTTATGTTATCCATATAAACTACCTAAGTCTTTTATACCATTTTTATTATTTTTGGATGTTTATCTCTAGTCTAAAAACTTGAATTAATATAAAAAGTCATTGCACAACTTTTAAACCAGTATATGTTACACATTATATTGTTAAAGTTTAAGTTAATAATAAAAAATATTGCTCTTGGTTCTTTACCGCCCCTCCTTTCTCATGTGCTTATTGTTAAACAATAAACACATTATACGCGGTATAGTATGAGTGACCTCCCTATGTTACACTCTCCAATATTTCCTCTTATTTTTATTTCTATTGAAAATAAAAATATTTGCTTCACATGTGTAGAGAAAACTTTATCAGCAATCAAATTAAAAAGAAATATAAACCAAAAATCTAATATTAAATTATATAGTTCATATCACATTAGACTATTGCTAATTGTAAATACTTAATATTATATCACCTAATAGATATAAAATATACGTAATCTTTTAATTACATATAAACGGTATGTTAGTTACTAATAAAGGTACTACACATTTGTTGACCAACTATGTATATCTAGGTAATAAACACAAACATTAACAGAAACAAAAACGCGAATACAAACAAAACCAGTGAATTTGTAACTTAACTTAATATTTAGTAATATTAGTTATAAGTTCGTAATTTATCTACGACGCATAAACAAGTAAACAACATATTGGTTCACTTTACTGAAAAAAAATAAAGTAGCTACCATACCCAATAGTGGTTCAAATACAAGACAAAACTTAACCAATAGGTATATAAATATATTCCTCTACTTTGTATTAGGCTCTTTATATACATCCATCACATATTCTCTTTGTGCTTTTGATAAATTTCTATATGCAGTGTTACAATCCTTAGCAGTGTCGTCCTTTATCATTTCAAGATAGGCTCTACGCACTATAACCTCAGCTTTTATTTTTTCACTTATCTCTATCTTTATATGGTATAAAAGACTACCTAAGGTTTTATATTCTACTATAGCTTTGTGTTTTATATTACGTAAAAGTATTCAATAGCACACCGCTTCCTCTTCATCTTGGCCTTGGTCTTCCAGCTCAATAAGATAGTTTTCACGCATATGTTGTATCATATAAGGAGTAAGGTATTCCCTAATAGACGCACTTAACTTTGTAATATAAGAATTCTCATCTAGATCCTTACCATATTCGATAATTGTTCTAAGTTTATCTTGTTTAGCTTTAGATTTATCTTGTTTGGATAAGGATACTGGCTCACTAACTTTAACAGGTTTTTTACCCTCACTTACGGAGGAGCTCCCTGTATTCATGTAGAGAACAATGTTGCTCATAGCTGACTTGGCGTTAGCAACTACTAGGTCTAAATAATTCAAATAAAACCCTGACGGGGCTTTATATGATTCAGTTTTGCTATTAGAAGCTATTGAATACTTATTAAGCTTAATTATAAACGCCCCTAATATGCTAGCTAAAATTACTTTATTGTTTTGATTAAGTAAAGTGCTTACATTAATTCCAGCAATAAGGTTTTTTGTGTATGATAAAGGATAAACTGATGTAGAATTAGTAAGGTCAAGTATAGGCATAGCATAATCCGCTGAGTTTAATTCAGGGTTATGCAAGCCCATGTTATTATTCAGAGATTTAGATAGCCAAGACATCTCAAGAGGGGAAATATTAGGTGAAACGAATTTTAGTAAAATATAGTCAGAGCATTTGTTTCAAGCCATATCGGATTCAAATTGTAATATTGAATCCATACTTGGTATACCATGGTGTATATCCGTATAGGTATAATTAGCTTTATTTGTAGATAAAAAACCGTTTACCTTAGATTCTATGCTATTAGCATCTAATAAAGAAAGCCTTTGACCCAGAGAAGCCTCTAATGGATCTGTTATGCAGCTTGACTTGATGTTTAGTAACCCAGATAAAGTGGGTACAGAGTTTTTAATGTCTTGACTACTGTCACACAATAACATACCAAAGTCAATAAAGCCACTGTGTAAGGGTAAAATACTAAAGGTGCTAGACTTAGGTGAACTCACATCAATAGTTATTACTAGTAAACTAAACGTTATTAATAACAATAAAGTAATGTCCTTAATAGATATATAAGGTATTAGTATATATAAGATTAGACCTATTAATATGTATAAAGCATAGGATGTTATAACCCCAGTATCTAAACTGCTTAAGCCTTTGCTTAATCTAAGTAATCCTTTTTCTAAACCATAAGGTCCTAATAGTTCTACTGAACCTTTATCTAAGACTTTAGTGGTTTGTCCTCCTAGGTTAAGAATAAAGCGAGTAATATATTTATTATAAAAAAGCTCAATTAAAAAGCGTTGGTTAAAGAAACTAAACATGTTGTAACCCAATCTAGTAAACTTAAACTTGATAAGCAAATTAGATAGATATTCAGACAATATTAAGGATACTGCACTTAGTATAACGGTTAACAATAGGGGCAATAATTTGAATATATTAGGAACAGCAAATTCAGTTTCTAACATAATTTCGTGTAAAGGATGTATAAATAAACTATTGTCTGCATAAAAACCAGAAGCTAGACCTATAAAGATATCCTTAGTTATATAACCAAAAAAGATAGAAAAAACAGCCAAAATCATTAAAGGTAAGCTCATAAACACATCACCTTCATGTGCTTTTCTATAATTAACTAAAGGTCCATTAGCATTAGCTATAAATGTTAAATATAAAACTTTAACTGAATATAAAGTAGTGAACATAGCACCAATTGTTGCAATAAAATACACAGCAAGACTATAAAAATGGAATTGTCCGTATGCAGACTCAAGTATAAAGTCTTTAGAGTAAAAACCTGTCATAAAAGGAAAAGCCACTAAACTAAGAGAGGCTATAAGCATAACTGAATAAGTTAAAGGTAAAAATCCTATTAAACCACCATATTTCCTAAAGTCTTGATTATCAGCTACAGCATGTATTACAGCACCTGCTCCCAAAAATAAAAGTCCTTTATAAAAAGCATGGTTAACTAAGTGAAACAGAGCAATGTTATATGAAGACAAGCCTACCGCGATAACCATCATACCTAATTGCAATTATGTATTATACTTGTAACACGCAATTTGGACCATTTCTTTGTTAATTTTTATATTTTTCTCATTTATCCAAAAATGCTACTCATTTATTAAACTGTTCTAAGGTATCAGAACTTGGTTTTCTATAAAGCCTTAATAGATAAAAATCTCTTATTAAAGCTAATCTAGCTGCCTTAGCTGTTTTTAAGGGGTATTTGTTAAAATAATTATCCATTAAATGGAATAATTCATTTTTTCTAAACACTGTATATTTAAAAGCCTCTACTTTAGGGCTCAAAATATAAATTTTTCCTCCGTATATGTTTTGTAGAGGTTCTAAAATATATCTATTTTTTTGAGTAACACTTATAAAAACCTGCCCAGATTCTTCATTTAAATGCAATGACCCATCACTATCTATAAAACCACTATATCAACCGTTGTCAAAAGTTAAAGGTAATGGTTGTTTAAATTTTATACCATATTTTACGCATAATTTATTTAATTGTAACATACGACTAGGATTTCTGATTAATCCATTTAGTGCATTAATAAAATTAAGGACACCTTGCTTGTGTCGTACTTTATATCTTAATGCATTAGCACCTGATACAGTAGTTATAGCTCCTCCAAATTTATGCTTAATTTCATATAATGCTCCTTTATCCCTTATGTCCATTGTGATTTCACAACTCACGTATCCTTTTTTAGTTAAAATAAAACAACCATCACCATCCATCAGACCAGCTAATCATTGATTAAATTTTATTAAATTTGGATCAGATTTATTATTATCCTTATTATTGGTGTTAGTTTCTCTTATATACACGAACTGGGTTAAATAAGCTAGACGATTCATTGTGTTTGTCATAGCAATAATAAATGTTGAACTTAACACGTCACACATGGTAACATGTATTGCATAGATAAATGGAATAAATGATCTATATATTAACTTAATCAGTATTAACTTAATATAAATTAACATCAAACGTATGGCCTCTGAGATTCCTACTAGCTTGCTTATAGTAATAATCTCTCATCTTATTGTTTCTTTTTTTTTTACAGATGAATTAAAAAAATCATTACTAATATGACATAAATTGTCATGAGCTTTGGTTATCTGCGAATTGGCTATTAAAATACATTCAAAAGCTTCTACGCATATAGTTTGATTTACGGATAAAAATCCTCGAGCCAATTGACTCATAGTAGAGTAAGCTATAACCTTTTTTATATCTTGTTGGAATAAACCAATTAGAGAACTAAATACAGTAGTAATACTACCTATTCATAAACAAAGTATTAACACTGTTGAGCTATACTCTATTAAAGGGGATGCTCGCATTAATAAATAAACCCCTGCAGTGACCATAGTTGCTGCGTGTATTAATGCAGAAACAGGTGTAGGACCTTCCATAGCAAGAGGTAACCAAACGTGAAGACCAATTTGTGAACTTTTAGCCATAGCCCCAATCAACAAACAAATACCCACAATAGTAACAACATTCCCATTTACGTATGGGGCTAATGAAAACACGGTAGAGTAATCCAAATTACCGAATGTTCATATCATAGCAAACATACCCAGTGTTAAGAAACAATCACCTACTCTGTTTGTTAAAAAGGCAGAGATAGAACTTTGATTAGCTGCTATTCTAGTAAATCAAAAACTTACTAATAAATAGGAACAAATTCCAACACCTTCTCAACCAACAAACATCAATAGGAAATTGTTTGCTGTAACTAAAACAATCATCATGAAAGTGAATAAACTTAAATAACTAAAAAATCTTTGGTTATGTGGATCATGACTCATGTAACCTATTGAGTATATGTGAACTAAACAAGAAACGATTAATACAGGTATTAACATAGAGACTGTTAGAGAATCAAAGTTAAATCCCCATAATACGTTAATAGATTCTGAATCCACTCATTTGAATAATGAAATAGAGAGAGGTGTACTGTTCAGCCCTACTTCAAAAAAGCCAATTATAGCTAAAATTGTTGTTATTATTACAGATAAACTTGTAATTAATTGTGCTCCGCTAACTCCAACTTTTCTACCAAAAAAACCGGAAACTATTGAACCTAATATGGGTAAGACAATTATGGCTAAATACATTATTTATATTCTATGGCTATGCTTCCTCTTAATCTATAAAAAGCTACCAATATACCTAGACCAATGGCTGATTCTGCGCCAGCTATTGCAATTACGTATATGGCGTATGTTTGTCCTAATATATCATCAAAGCTAAGTGAACTTACCAATATTAAAAATGTAATAGCTAAAAGCATTATTTCTATAGAAATAAGCATTAAAATTATATTTTTTCTGTTTAAAACAAAACCTAAAATACCTATCAAAAACAAAATTAAAGATAAATTCATTATTAAATAAAATTGTATACAATAATGCATCTTTTACTTGTTTTTTTTATAAAACAAAAAACAATAAGCTTACTATATTGGTAACCATAGTATAGTTTAAGATAAAATAGAAAAAAAAATTAAGTAAATAAATGGTAATCGGAGTATGTAAAGATTGAGAGATAAAACAGGTTTAACCGTATTAATGTTATAACAGATAGACCTATATAAAACGTTACAAGTCGGGTCTAGAGGGTCCATAGATTCGTTCTGTTAAATTTCTTGTACTAACTCAGTAAGACTAGTTAAAAGTGTACCGCCATTACCATTATCATTATTGCCTGTACCATTGTTGCTAGCATTATCACTATTATTGCCATTATTACCAGCATTGTTATTACCATCATCATTTATCTTATTATGAGGGGTGCTACCATTACTATTACCATCACCAATACCGTTATTTTGATCCTCAGTTCCACCATTATGATTATTTACTTGAAGGTTTGTACCGTTAAAAGTATTATAAGCTTCTAGCTCCATTACACGATCAACAATAGCTTCTCTAACAGTATCGGCATTAAAATGATGTTGGTTCCTAGTTTGCACATCATGATGTATATTTGTTGGTGCATATGTGTCACTATTAACTTGATCCAACTTATCTCTTAGATAACCAAGCTCATCTGAAGTTATTAATTGCTCACTTATATTTCTTACCTTTTCTTGGTTACGACGATATACTGGCTCATAATAATATTCACGAGCAATAATGGTGTTTACACCTGAAGATAAATTATTATTAGTGTATCTAGAGGAATTAAGTTTTAGCTTTATACTGCTAGTAGAAAGATATCTAACATTTATATTAATACAGTTTGTAGTTGTACGTTTTGAATGTAAGCTTATGCTATAATCTATCGCTTTGTTATAGTTAGAGCTTGAATAACATCTTCTACCTTTATTAGCAGGTATAAATATATAACCACCTAATACTCAAGCATTACTAGATTATTTTATCATTGAATTAGATATTTGTCTACTATCTATGGATAGCGCCTTCTTACCCAATTCAAATGCAAAACCTAAGGTTAGAGCTAAAAGAAATATTAACATAACACTTAAACCGTAAACACCATTTGTATAAGCACTTACTAAATATGGATAAACTAATAAAATTTCTAAATCAAACAATAAAAACAGCAAAGCAAAGATAAAAAAAGATATGCTAAATTGTGTCCTATTTTGTCCCAAAAATGAACTAAATCCACACTCAAACGCGCTATCCTTTTCCTGGTAAGGGTTGTGTGGAGCAAATATTAAATTTACAGCTAATAAAATGAACGCCAAAAAAGGTATAAACAAGAAAAAAAATATTGTACTAGACATTTAAGGATTAAACATCATAAGTGTTAACAATCTAGACATACTTAAAATGGGCGTAGATATAAAAATGAATAATAATAATATTAAAGTTAAAATAGAAATAGTAATAGCCAAGGAAGATGATAATACTATATTGTTAACTGTAAAACTTACATCATTTACGCTATTTGTGTTATTGTTTAGAGATGGTACGATACTGCCGTGTAAAGTTGTATCTGCAAACTCTTTATTAATTTCGTATTCGTGCTTATCAAAAAAGATTTGTTTAATTACATTTAAATAATAAACAGCGCTTATAACACTAGTTAATATGGCTACTAAAGTTAAAAAAACGTAACCATTATCTAAAGCAGCAGATAATACCATTTGTTTTGCAAAAAACCCCATGAGGGGTGGTATACCTACAAAAGAAAATAAGGTAATAGCTAAACTTAAGGCCAACACAGGATTAAGATAAAAATAGCCTTTTAATTGACTAATAAGCTGTATAGGTGAGTTATTTCTATCTAGTAGATTATTATATTGTTTTTTGAGGGTACCATTATTAATAAAAGGATATAAGGAAAATCCAACACTAATTAATATAACAAAGGCGTTTAAATTTGAAACTGAATACTGCATTAAATAAAAAATGAAGGCTTGGATTGATTCTAAGCTGTTTATACTTAAAGATAATAGCATAAAACCTAAATGTGATATAGTACTATATGCAAATAACCTTTTTATTCTAAATTGTGTTAAACCTAATACAGTACCTATTATTAAAGATAAAAATGAACTGAATAATAAACCATAAGTCCATGTGAAACTAAAGGAAAAATAAAAGTTGCTAGTGTAATGTATTAGTTCTAATAATAATATCAAAATAGAAATTTTAGCTATTATTGCAACAAAGGTTGTTACTATTGTGGGTATAGCGTCATATACGTCAGGACTTCAGAAATGGAAGGGTGCAGCGGATATTTTAAATAAAAACCCTACTGACATTATTAAAAGAGAAATGTTTAAGTAAAAAGGTTTATATCAATCTAACATGTTATTTGTATATTCATTCGCTATACTGGATAAACCAGTTATCACGTAATAACCATCTAAGTTTGTTGTACCAGAATTCGCATATAATAAACTTGTACCTAAAAGTATGAAACACGAAGATAAACCACCTAATAAAAAATAAGTAAGACCTGCCGAAGTAGATAGCTCAGAATTCCTATAAAGTGTAGATAGTAAATATAAACCGTAGCTTTGTAACTCTATAGATAAAAAAATTGAAACAATATCACTAGCTGAAACTAAGAAAGTGCCCCCTATGATAATAAATAATATAATTAAAGGGTATTCAATTACCCTAAATTGTTGTCCCATTTTATTTATTAGATTTGTATCATAAGAAAATTTAGAAACAAATAAAGCGTAAAAACTAGCGTAATTTTTAACTCAAATTTTTCTAGGATAAAATGCAGTTAATAGCAAGATGGTTGCGCTTATTAAAAAAATAAAAATATGAAAAACTTGTGTGATAGGTGTTGCATGGAATAGGCCACCATATAAACCTATACCTTTATCTAAAAAAGACATATTTAGATTTGTTAGTGCTATGAAACAGGAGCATAATAATATTATTATGGTTTCTTTGGAATAAAGGATGGATTTTTCTCGTCTAAAAGTGACGGCATTAGATAATAATAAAAATAATAAAGAAAATATAGTCATTGTTTTTATAGGATTCAAACCTACCTATTATTTTTGTTCCGTTTATTACGCGCAGTGAACAAACAAAACTTAACTGAAAAAAACAGAAAAAAAAGTCATACGATCTTAAAACACATGGTGTAAGGTTTTAATAAAACCATTTAATTAACTCAAGGAAAAATTAAGCTTTGTTGTATATAACTTCTTGACACGTTATATAGTTTGATCTTGCTAAACAATTAATATTGTGATAATACCACTATAGTATATTAAAAGATGTATATAACCTGATATTTTTACAATAGTAGATATGTTTACTTTTACGTTACTTACAACAATGGGAAGTTTGTCACAAAACAAATATATAGTTTCTACAAAAATACTCATATTGTATATAAAAACAATTATTATTTAGTATATTAATTGTTTTTATACTAAATAATAACTTGCTAAGTCAAACAAAAATGGTGTTTAATTATACGTTGCATAGGATAGGGTATAATTGAGGACATTATGACTTAGCCGGGAGAGAAAGTCGAATTCTCATTCTTAATGCATGAAATTAATGTTCTAACCAGTTGAACTATCCTGGCTTAAAAACAAATCTGTATTAGGACTTATTTATATATACTTAGCTTTTTTAGCTAATGGGCGGATACCCTGACTTGAACAGGGAACTTACTGTTCCACATACAGTTGTTCTACCGATTGAACTATAACCACCTGTACTAAAATTAATATTGTTTAATTTTATGTTGGAGTGATTCGAACACTCAATAATAAATACCAAAAATTTATGACTTGCCAATTAGTCTACAACATAGAAAAGTGTAAATTAAATAAGTCTTATGTATAAAATATATTTTAATTGCCATTAACCTTAACACTAAGTGTAATGATTACATAAGGTAAATCCGACTTGAACGGATAAGATTTAATAATCAAATAGTCCTAAGCTATTCATGTCTACCGATTCCATCATTACCCTTATTTATTTCTCGTTTATCTAAATAATAATAACATAAATTTACAAAATAATGATCAAATTGTAACATACGATAATTATACTGTTATTATGTTTAATGTTACGTAATAAATCACATAAAGGTTTGTCCTATACATAGATAATATGCCCAAGATAAGATTCGAACTTATAACCTAAACATCTTCAGAGTTCCGCTCTACCATGTGAGCTTCTTAGGCTATAATATATATCTTATACATAAAAAATATGTTATATAAAACTTATGTTATATAAAACTTATGTTATATATAACTTAGAGTGCATATATTAAATGATACTGTTAATAACGATTTTACCAGGTATAAAAATTTATCTTAAGACTTTATTTATAAATCGGGTTAATTGGACTAATAAAAAAAAAGGGGGGGGGGGTAGAGTAGAAATATAAAGTTTGTTGTTGATTTAAAAATCAATTTCGTATGAAACTTTGCTACATGTACATACGTCTAAAATGAAGGTCAGACGATAATGACAAAGACACAAATATCGGTCCAATATATAAGTGTAAGTTATATAAATGGCTATATAAAAGTCACAAGATATGTATAAATAAAGTCAATATTAATCACTCTGAGTTTTCAATTAAATATAAATATGGAGATATCAGGAATCGAACCCGAAATAACGATATGCAAAATAGATGTTTTACCAATTAAACTATATCCCCTTTAGCCTCAATAATCCTTTTGGCTAAAACACCTTTTTATTATATGTTAAGCTGAACAATTCTATTATTTTTATTAAACAAAATAATTATCCGAAAAACGACTTGAACGTTCACGATATTAATCAATAAATCTTAAGTTTATCCTGTCTACCAATTTCAGCATTCGGACTCACACATGTAATAAACATATGCAGATATAATTACTATATTAAGGCCAGAATGGTTTGAACACTCATCTAAACCGTCATGAGCAGCTTGCTTTACCAATTAAGCTATGGCCCTTAATGATTTCTATAATTTTACATATATAAAGGTATAGAACCCAAACGCTAATATTGTTTACACCATGAGAGTAATGCGGATAAAGGATTTGCACCTATATATCCTGGTCATGAGCCAGTTATGTTACTATTACATTAACCCGCATATATTATAACTTTTATTTACGTCCGCCCACAACCGTAAATAGATAGCCCAGAAGGGATTTGAACCCTTGATATATTGGTGAAAACAACATGTCTTGACCGCTTGACTACTGGGCCTATGATTAAGTTATTAAATACTTTTCCTTTTTTTCTTTTTTTATTGAAAAAATCAAAAAGAAAAGCCCAGTGCAAGTATCGCACTTACTTCTACCGATTACAAAACGGTTGCATTACTTTTATGCTAACCAGGCTTATTGTTTAGATTTGGCAACATTTTAGATGCAGATTTGTTTTATAAGTGTATTATTTAGTAAGTTATAAAATTAGTACTTAATCCCTAAAAACGTCACAATTCTTTAAGGTAAAGCCTATTGATTAATAATTAAAATTGTAGTGTTAAACTACGTATATTTGAGAATATCTTAAGGTATGTTTCGTGCCTATATGCATTCAGCACTTATCATTAACTAACGTAGCTTTCCTGCCGTGCGATTGTAAAGAATAGCGCTTGAAACAGTTTATTTATATCATCTTATTCAGTTTGTTTACACCTAACCTGAATCAGCAACTAAACCAATTAATACTTAGTGTAAAGTAAAAATCCCAGCTTAGGTTTACCTAGGCCAATATATTAAGCATATTATTGGCTATAAACATATAAGCTATATAAAAAAAATACTTCGTTTCTCTATGTTGTAGATAAAACATCATATTTTGCTTTTAATAATATTAATATAGGATGTTAAACAACAGGTAAACCATAGGTTAATATACCCAACTCCTTTCGTACAAGGGGCTATCCTTATTTTATTCTAATTTCCTCTAGAAGATAGAAACCATACTGTCTCACGACGTATTTAACCCAGCTCGTGTAGCTTTTTAATCGACGAACAGTCGCACCCTTCATGACTCCTACATTCATGTGGATAAGCTAAGCCGACATCGAGGTGCCAAACCGCGCACTCAATTTGAACTCTCTGGCGCAATTAGCCTGTTATCCCTAGCGTAACTTTTTCAATAATCCAAGACCTTTCCTTTTTGCATCTTGTGATCATATGCCCCGCTTACGCGACTGAAAGACGTGTAAGTCAAACAGTAAGGCAAGATTAAGCCGTTAAACTTTATAAGTAAAATAAATATCGTATACTTAGTATATATCAAACGTATTTAATATAAAATTTTGCCTAGACAAAAAACTTAAATATACTAGTAGACAACAAAAATCATTAAACACAACAAGAAGAAGTTATTTAATAAATCCTGTGTGCTTATTATGTAATGATTTAGTCACATCTATATTTTAATGTAGTTAAAATCTTACCTAGAAAAAAAAATTCCAACTTAAATGGATATATAATTGATTTAGTGTTAGATATAAAAATAACACCTATTCCAAACTAAAAATAAAAAACACGAAATTTTCCTAAGAAAAAGTTCGTGTAAAATTGCATAATGCAGTTTTACAAAAATGAATTTGGATACTCCCAGGTACTTTTTATGGGATCTGTGCCCCGCATAAACTGCCACCTAGCAATTGTTCCTATGAATTCTTACAATCAGTGCTCGTGTATTAACCACGAAATCTTAAAAGAATGGCCATTGGACCTATCTCCTGACAAGGTTTATATAATATGATAAATGAAGTAAAGGTGTTTCAATTTTATCTTATCAATTACCTTATAAGCTACAACTCATTATATCATACTCGGTAACTAGCAACAGTAAAGCTGCATAGGGTCTTCTCGTCTAACTAAAGGTAAACTGTATCTGCACAGTTATTCCAATTTCACCGAGCCAATCATTGAGACAGCTGTTGTATCGTTACATCATTCATGCAAGACCGCATTTAACGGCCAGGGTATTCCGCTACCTTAGGACCCTTATAGGTAAGGCCGCCATTGAACGGGGTTTCCTTCAAAGCCTAGCTTATTTTAGTCAACTAAGCAAATCCGATAACCAGCCGCCATCGGGCAGAGATCACACTCAATACTTCGAATTCATTTCTTTGCAGCGTGCTTTGTTTTAATTAAACAGTCGTACAACACCATTCTATGCCTCCTATTCCTTGCCTAATATTAATCAGGAGGAATGGCCCACCTTATCCCGAAGTTACGAGAGTCAATTTGCCGAGTTCCTTAATGATTGTTAGCTCGAACGCCTTCGTATTCTCTACTTGCTTACTTGTGTTAGTATTTAGGTACGGTATTATCGCGTAAACTAAGAATATAATCTAGTTTAGTTTATATTTAGTTACGGAGTTTACAGTTTTCCAGAACATTTATCACTTATCTTTTTTCAACAGGTTGCAAAAGAACAAAATTTACCCTTGCACTTTATATATTTGTATTGTTAAAATAAATGTTAGTTTCTGTATACTCTAGGTTTTCTCATCGTTTATCCCATTAGGGATCTCTCATAAATAACACATATATATAAAAGTATAACAAACTTAGAGGCCGTAACTTTAATTAAATGCCATAAGCTTTAGGCGAGGGGTGTTTTACTCCAATATTACGCTGAACTATACACAATACATATGTGTAATAGTATACCTATTTATCATAGGTGAAAAAGGCAGCTCAACTATCAGATAATACCCCTTATCGTTACTCATGTCAGCATTATCACTTGGGTTGTCTATCCTACTACTATTCAATCCTTATAAAGGAGCAATCTAAAACTTCCCCAATGTTCCGCTACCCCTTATATATAATGTATAATATGTACATTAATATATATGGACAAGGTTTCGGTATCTTGTTTAGATCCGTTAAATTTTCGGTGCTTTTATCCATAAAACTTTTAAACAAAACCAGTGCTCTGTTACGAGGTCTTCAAAAAATGGCCGCTTCTAAGCCTATTCCCTGGCCGTTTGGGATAAATACTGCCTTAATTTCACTTAACAAAAATTTTGGAACCTTATTAACTCTTGTTCTGGGCTGTTTCCCTTTAGACATACAACCTTATCGTACTATGTCCGATTATTCAATATACATATCTAGTCCTTCCGAGAACAAATACTCACTGATAGAGTCTTCACGACCCCCCAATGTCCACAAAAAGCATACCTTTCACTTTTCCTTATATGTAAAGAAAAATGAATACTAGTTGTATGAGATCACAGTTCTGTACCTTCTGATATTCTATTTAAATTACCTACTTATATAGGTTTCGCAGAAAACCAGCTATCCTAGTCAGTATTGTCTTTCACTAACTTACCACAATTCTTCGGATATCTTTACAACGATAACCCGTTCGGACTTTTATAATCCTGATCGTGGTAAGATCACCAGGCTTCGGGTCTAATTTTGATACTACATCATTATATCATAATTGTTTTATCTACGCATTACTGCTCGCATCAAAAATTAACTTGCTGACCCATTATGCGAAAGGTACGCTCTTTTTGTTTATTTAAACTTTATCTTGAGCTGCTTATAAAACTACTATTTTAATCATTTCCCTCACGGTACTTTTCGCTATCGCTTATATATTATATTTAGTTTTAGAGGAAGGTTCCCCTTTTATTCAAACAGATGTGCACTCCATTTTACTTTTTAAAACTTATCCTATTTCATTCACATTACTTAGGGAATCTCTTTTGATTTATTTTCCTGAAGTTATTAAGATATTTCAATTCACTTCGTTTAATTTTCGGATATTTAATTTTTTACTAGAGTTCGTTTACAAGTTTAGCCTTAAGAAAGCTCTCTTTAATATATAGCCATGATTCCGTAATAGTTCCTTTGTATACTTGTTTGCTATATAATAAATATAGCAAAATAATATTATCCATATCATCTGCATCACTACTGTATATTATAGATTCAGTCTTTTATTATAATAACTACAATATAAGAGTTATATATACGTATGTATATTCGGGTCATTATGATTCGAACATAACAATTCCTCAACCCAAATGAGACGCCTGACCAACCTGGCTCTAACCCGTATTAATATTGATATATGCATATATGGTACTGAACTGTGTTGCCTGTAACTATTACAGAGAATATCCGATTCGAACGGATGTGATTATTTTAACCAAATAAGTTTCAAGCTTATCACCTTAGACCACTCGGTCAATTCTCTTTATTATTTAAAGGAAAATAAACTAGCAATTGATTCCTCAGCGATTTGAACGCCAAACCTACTCTTATCAAAAGCATACTTTACCAATTAAGTTAAGGAACCTTTAGTATAAATATATTGTTTTCTGAAAAAAGTTAACAATATCTACGCTATACACACAAAATGTGGTATTAATAACATTTTTACTAATTTATTTATGGTTAATAGACCATAAAGGAGACAATGTTTAACTCTGGTAGCTTACGGAAAAAAGATGATTCGAACATCCAGGTGTTAATTACACAATATTTAGCAAATATCTCGCTTTACCAATAGCAATTTTTCCTACACATACGCGACATATGCATATATACTAATATGTGCGAGTTAGGCCGGGCATGATCCGGCATCTACTTTCTCGACAAGAGAGTACTTTACCAATTAAGCTACTAACTCTTTCTATTAATAAGTACGGCCAGTCGAAATCGAATCGACACACCTCGTTTGGAAGACGAGCGGTCTACCCTTAACCTATGGCCGTTATGAATATTTTGACTTTAATATACATATACATAAGAACTAGTATAATTATATAATTATTACTATTATTTTTAATAAATTAATAATAAAGAGCATAACAAAGATATAAGAAAAACGTAGGAAAATAATAAAAAATATAACCCTTCATTACCATCTTTTTTGTACTCTGGTAATATTTCATCTGGTTTAGCTACTTGTTGTATGTGTTTAATAGTATCATTTGTTATATCCAAATCCTTGTTGAGTTGTTCTCTTTTTTATGCTATTACTGCATCATAACCCGAATGTGTGTAAGGCACACCTTTGTTAATAACATCAAAAAAAACAACTATGATCCTCAATAGTAAATGGATATAAATAGAATTAGCCAAACAATATCTACGAAATGTCAATAGAGTATGGAGGATTCAAAACCCAAATGATGATTTTCAGTGAAATGATAAGCCATAAACCTTCACAAACCTACCCCTATAAAAGCAGTTCCTATCATTACATGTAAACCATGAAAACCTGTACCAAAGTAAAAACAAGAACCATATGTACTATCCGATAGTGTAAAGGAAGAGACTGTGTATTCTAGTCCTTGTAGAGCAGTGAATACTAAAGCTAACATCACTGTAAAAACTGTACCGTACAAACCTCCTTTCCTATATCCTTGTATTAAAGAATGATGAGCATAAGTAATTGTAAAACCCGATGACAGTAATATTACCGTGTTAAGCAGGGGTAGTTCAAAAGGATTAACGGAATCTATACCCTTAGGTGGTCATTGGGCTCCCATTTCCACGGCTGGTGATAGGGCACTGTGAAAAAAGGTCCAGAATATAGCCATAAAAAACAATGCCTCACTTACTATAAATAAAGCAACCCCCATATTTAAACCTCTTTGTACAGCTAAGGTATGATTACCTAAATAAGTAGCTTCACTAATAACATCTCTAAATCAAAACGACATAGAAGAAACCACTAAAAGTAGTCCCAAATACACAAAATCTTGTGCAGAAAAAAAACCATGCATTGTTAATACCCCTGAAGTCGTAAGAACCAAAAGAGAAATACAGGTGAAAATAGGCCAGGGTGAAGGCGAAACTAGATGAAAAGGATGAGCCTGAAAATTACTTCTTACTAAATTTGTCATATGTACGTAAATTAAAAGTTGCATAGATACATCAAATAAAGGGCAATAAACTGGGTGATTATACACATAAAACATAGTTATAATCTGGCATCTGTGAGAAATCTTTTTTTGTATTAATTATCATTGGTTCATATAAATAAACAATAAATGACATATCGTTATTAATGATTATATTTTTTTATTAAGCAAGCTACGACAACTTAATGCCATAATAAAAGCAAACAAGCCTATAAATTATAATAATAAATCAGGCATAGCATATCAGCATTGGAAGATAAAACAATGAACTGTATAAAACATATAAAAAAACGTCATGACAAAGCCAAAACCAAAAGTTGCTTTGTTTACCTCAATAAAAAAGGGATAAACTTAAAGAATAGGTGACTTGAACACCTAACCTACCGTGTGTAAAACGGTCGCTCTACCATTGAGCTAATTCTCTTATAATATATAATAGTGAGTTATGTTCTATGTAAAAACGATAATATCTTTTATATGCAATTTATAACTCTGTCATAAAATAATTTATGTAAGACCTGCGGGACTTGAACCCACATAATGATGATTAAAAGTCACACATTTTACCAATTAAACTAAAGTCTCTGGATTTATTTACATATATTTTATAATTACTTAAATCCGTACGAATATTTGTCAGTAGCTAAATACATATGTTAAAAATAAAGCACCATGTGGTGTTTAGACCTTTCTCCTATTTATGTTACCCAAAACGTATATGAACAAATTAGACTAATCTTTTTGTTTAATCGTTATAACAATAGCACCAACCATAGCCAACAACAATATGATAGAAGTTATAATAAGTCATATAGAATAACTGGTATACATAATATTACCTATACTTGTAATATGTGTTGTTTCTGCTAGACTACCATCTCAAAACTTAGATGTTACAAATAATATTTTATCATCATTATTAAAAAAATTAAAAAATCTACTAACGTAGTCAGCAGAATAGCCTCTAACCGTAAAATCACTTAAATAATCAGTTAAATTGCTATTTAAGTTGGCACTATAACCATTAATATTTAACAAATTAACAGGTAATATTTGATAAACAGGGTAATTAAACGATATAGCTATCACTAAAGCTAATGGTATACTGTTACTAGTATCGTTTAAGAGTTCAGATATTCTAACATTAATTAGCATTAAGATAAACAAAAACAATATTGAAACAGCCCCAACATATACCAATAAGTATGATAATCCTATGAAATTTATACCCAAAACAAGCAAATAACATGCTATACTTAAAAACAAACCTATTAAAAACAATACTGATACTATAGGGTTTTTGCTAATTATAACGAATATACCCGACAATACAGAAGCTAAAGAAATAATGTATATAGACTCAGCTCTATAACCATTGGTAAAAGTTTCATTTATAAGAATTAAACTGTTCATATTGTCAAAATGTGTGATTTTCTATCTTATTATATGTTTATAAACTATGGATTCTAATGTAGAACTTAGTTTACATCATGTGTAAGAAATTGATGATTTATATAATTAAAAAAGGTAAACGTGTATAAGACTCGAACTTACATCTCTTGTGGCCGAAACACAACGCTTAACCAATTAAGCTAACACGTCCTTAAGATATAAATCAATATTAAAAACTAAAATGTGTGCAATAAGCATCGCCTATAAAACCCGACATGTGCAGCCTTTAAAGTGAATTGAACACTTATCTAAATATTAACAGTATCTCGCTCTACCGTTGAGCTACAAAGGCTATAAATTACTGATAAAAGATTAACGCATTTATTAGTTTTTAATAAGTTAAATGAGACTCATTAAAAACAACCTTTCATATAAGTCTAGGAAGAAAAGGACTCGAACCTTCGACAGCCGCAGCTATTGAGTTTACAGCTCAACCCGCCATACCAACAAACGGAACCCTCCTTGTGTTTATACAAGATATTACAGAATATAATAAAACTTTTAATACTTAGCTTATAAAAACACACCTGTTGAAATAGATATTGTGTAGTAACTTTTTACTTATTACAAATATAAGAAAAGCGTTTGTATAGTTTACCAATAATTAAATTCAGTGCATGGTTAACGTGTAACTTAGGTGCTTTTAAATACTATATGTAGGCATCATGTAATAGGGGTGTTGCAAAAAAACACTGTAAACAATTATATCAACTAGCGTATAATTTTTCTCATTCATATAACATAAATTTACGTATTTTTCTGCAACAGGGCATTTTTAATATTTATTAATCCCGTGCAATTTCCACTACACGAACCATATTTCGACTTAACACCAATCAAAGTCACGCATACGAAGACCACATGCCTAAGTTTATGGACCAGAACGTCCAAATTTATAATAAACACCGGCCAAACTTATTGCACATACTTCTTTCGGCGCTTGACGAGTAGTTAGTACCTATCTGAGATTAGATTCACCGTGCCATACTTATACACGATTACTAGTAATTCCTTTTTCACGCAGTCGAGTTACAGACTACAATCCATTAACAATGTTTATCCATTTTTGGGGGATTAGCTCAATTTCGCAATTTCACACCCTTTTGTAAGGTTTATGTGGCACGTCTATAGCCCACAATATTAAGGCCATGATGACTTGTCCTAGTCCCTGTTATCATATCCAATATAGCGGGGAACTACTTCATATAAAAATAAAGTAAGGGTTTACGTTAATTAAATGGAACTAACCAAAGTCTCGCGACATTAACTGAAGACAGCCGTGCAACGCTTGTAAATATATTAGCTTTTTATTTCTTTACGAAAAAAAGATAGATACAAATATTCAAATTGTGGTAAGGTTTTTTGCGGATCATCAAATTAAACAACATACTTCACTACTGGTTTCAGAAACGGTCTAATGATTTCAGTTCCAATGTTGCCAAATTACTCTTGAGGTGGAATGCTTACATTTTCATTTATAGAATAAACTATATATCTAATCTATGACATTCATCATTTTCTGCTTTGACTACTGGGGTATCTAATCCTGTTCGCGACACAAAGCCTTCGTCCTTCAACGTCAGTTATCACATAAGGGGATGCTTTCACCTATACCTGTGCCATAATTTTTCTTTTGAAAAGAGGTATGACAGAATTTCATCTCTACACCTGCAGTACTTTAATACCCCCTCGTAAGTAACTCTAGTAAATTAGTCCCTGTGAAGGCTTGATTTACCGTCTAGGTACCCTTTAAACCTATTAAAGATGAATAACACTAGTCTTCTACGTATTACCGCGACTGCTGGCACGTAATTTGGTCAAGACATATAGGCAGACAATGTCATTATCATAATTCTACCTAGAATTTTATTTGACAGAGTCAATATTGCATCAACCATTTGTTGGTGCAATCAGCTATTGCTGTACATTCCTCCAAGTTGCTGGTTCAGCCGTTAGGCTATTGACCAATATTCCTCACTGCTGTAATAATCATCGTGGACTTTCTTCAGGCCCACTGTGATCGATCAACCTCTCAGTTTCGACTACGTATATAAAGCTAGTTAAACTCTTACTTCAACTACTACAATACACGAGATAAACGCTTCTAAGAGCGAAACATAAGTTTCTTTATTAATATACGGGATCTTTCTCCTTACTCCAAGGCGGTCGTGTTATCTTATACTCACCTGTACACCACTACTTCGCTCCAATGGAGCGAAGTCGTTCGATTAGCATGTGTCAAGCATTTGGACAGCGTTCACTCAGAGCCATCATCAAACTCAACTTATTTTTATTTTTTGTACATTTGTGTTGTGTTTCTTTTAGAAACTGTAAACTATAACCTACATAAAAATATACGTAGGTTAAAATCCTATAGTAATATATAATTATTATTTATACTACTACTAATATAGTATTTTAATGATTACACATAAATTTTATATTTATTACTTGTAATTTATATATTGTTATTAATTCAGTTGATATTACTTATCTAATGCAAAACATAGAAAAAAATTACAATATATAAGCTAATGTTATATTTAGAACTAATAACTATTACAAATTATATGTGTTTAGTTGCAAATAACAAATACATAATTTAACTTTTACGGATACAAGTAAGCCGGTTCCTGTTGTTGTTTATGATTCTAAACAAAGGCTAGATTTAGGATTACTATTTCAGCTATATACTATACTAAGAAAAATAAATTTTCACATATAAGAAGTATATTTTTTTTATTTTCTGCTAGAGACCAAAAATTTTATCTTTACATCTTTATTGTGTTTGCATGCATAAATCCAATTAGCTCCGGACTTCCCTACGCTATTAGTTACAACATAGCTTTAAACAATATGCATCACAATAATAATAAAATTATTTGTTTTTATATGTATTAAATCTCAATAATTATTTAAGCCTATAAATAAAATAACGCATATGTTTCTATATGTTAAACATTACATATGCCTATTTATAATATATATTTTATTAAGATAAACACTTTTGTAATTACTGTTTTCAGTAAAAAACCATACCAGTAGAGATGGAAATAAATAATATCTATATATAGATATTAATATGAGACATAACAATACTAGTATAAAATAGTTTCACTGTGAACATAACCGTTTTGATTACAATAAGAAATAATATATATACATATATCGGCAATAATTATAATTTTGTTAAAAAAACACGTGCTGTAAATAAACGGACGAACCTTGGTAAGATATATTTTGAAAATATATATATCATTACTATAAGTAAAGTAAAGGCAAACGTTACTTGATTTAAGAAATAGAAAGGTACTAATTGTGGCATATGAAAAATGAAAATTGTGTGTTGGTGCTATCATTACTGATATTTGCATCGTAATCTAACTAAAGATAAAAGTGTTTAAAGCAATAAAATAACTAATATGTAAAGCCTATAAAAAAATACTTAAACATAGACTAACAAATAAGTAAGTAAATAAAAATCAAACATAATATCAACCACCTTATTTTATGTAACCATATATAAATTTTAATTAAGCTATCTAGCTTAAACGCTAAATAACCCTGCAACAAGAACTCTTGTTGCACGATCTAGTACCAAGGTAAACCGCGGTTAGTTAAAGTCCCGTGCACGACTTGATACAAGTTGTTTTATTACTACAAATCTATTAGTTATATTATGTACAATTCGCAATACATAAAACTGGTAATCACTAAGGCCAGGGTATATAATGTAGTAATAACACCATTAATGTTATGTTGCACCATTGCACTAATATAACGAAATAATAACCCTAAGTGCACACATGTGTGCACCAAAACTATCGTACAACAACATTCCCATATAGAAAGCAGGATTTATAATATCTAGACACCATAAATAGGCGCTAGTCCCTTAATCTTTTCTACACTGCTTAACCTCTTATATAGGTTATGGTTTATAACCCTTTTTATTAGATTTTTGTATTATTATCCAACAATCCACTATAACCACTGATATTTGAAAAATTAAAAATAGCAGGGTTCATACTGTTTTTTAATGTTTCTGCCCTACCTTTTAATGGTATGGATATACTGATGTCATTCATACCACTGTTCGCACAAATCCGTAAGGTTAGTATCTAAAATACCATTAAATATTTGTTCCATTATCTCAAGTGGTATTTTCCAGATAGCATTACATGTTATTACCATTTATAATTTTATTTCGTATTATAAGTTAATAACCGTACTTGTACACACCAATATATGTTTATACTCTACTAATAAGGGTACCAGCAATAAGGCTAAATAGGCTATTTAATATAAGTAGAACTACTGACTTATAAGATCTGGGTGAGCTACATGACGCCAGGTTTAAGCAGTAAAATATATAAAAACTAATTTTGTCATTGTCTAGTGTAAGTCTAGGGCATCTTTAATATATGAAGAACTTAAAACAACAAACACTTGTGCTTGTATAAAAGCTATACCTAGTTCCAATCCTGAAAATGCTATAATGAATGCTAGGGGAATTAGACCCACAAAAAAGTAAATAAATCCTGAAGTCATAATATTATAAGCAAATCCACTTAATATGTTAAGCAGCATATGACCACTTAAGATATTGGCTGCTAGTCTAAGTCCTAATGAAACATTTCTTGCTAGATATGAAATAAACTCTATTAATACTAACAAAGGTAAAAGACCTAAAGGACAACCTGCAGGTACAAGTAAGGAAAAAAATTTTAAGCCATGTTTTTGAAAACCTAATATAGTTGCCCCTAATACTACTGTAAAACTAATAAAAAATGTTAAAATAAAGTGAGATGTAGATGCAAAACTATATGGTACCATACCTATTAGATTATTTACTAAAATAAATATAAATAATGCGTAAATAAAAGGGAAGTATACTTGTCCTTTATTTGCATTTATCTGGTTTATAACTATACTATGTATAGTGGCATAAATAGATTCTTGACTTATTGATCAATTATTAGCTATTACCTTATTGTAATTAGTAGCTGATAGATTTAAAACTAAGACTATAGACGCAGCAATTGTTAAATAAAGTCCTATGTTGGTTAAAGATAAGTGTAAGTTAGCTAATATAGGTGCGTCTAAGCTTAAAAAATTTCTTATTTCGAACTGATCTAATGGACTACGTGTAATAAACATAGTTTCCAGTTCTATAGCATTTTGGGTATTGCAGCTAAGTGTAAAGGCTGATAAAATATTTAATAAATTTTGCATGTTAGGAATAAAATTAGCATTAATTAACATATGATAATTAACAATATAAGTACAAACAATTGCAACTATTTTATATATAATAAGCCATAAAACATATTATTAGCAAAAACGATATTATATACATAAACACTAGTTAATTAAAGTGTTGTTACTATATCATATACAACATGTATTAGCTTATTATAGAATCTATAAGTTAAAATAACATCTTGCACGGTACAGCAAAATGATATCAGTTTTAAATAAACAAGATATAAAACAAGAGTACTCGGATTCGAACTGAGAATTTGAAGTTTGAAGCTTCCTATTTTACCATTAAATTATACTCTTTTTTTTTTTACTATTACTAAGCAACATATAATAATAAAAAGGCCATCATAAGAGCGAATAGTCCTGTAGCTTCTGCGAATGCAAATCCTAAGATTGCGTATGAAAATAATTGTCCTCTTAATGATGGGTTTCTAGCCACACCTAAGATAAGTGCACCGAAAACTACACCTATTCCTACACCTGCACCTATTAATCCTGTTGTAGCCATACCTGTTCCTATAATTTTTGCTGCTTGTATCATTTATTTATTCTAAATTTATCTTTAGCGAACTAAACTCAAGCTATTTATATTTATTTGTTGTGTTTTTTTTTAATTTCATTTATGTTTTTTGTTGTTAACTATTAAGGCTTCAAGAAAAAAAAAGTAAATCCTACTTCATATTAATAAATCAGGTTTATTACCCTTTTTCCGTTATTAGCAAGCTAACTTAAATTTAAAGAAGATTAAAATTATAATAAATAAATATTGCTAGATATTATTTCAAAGCTAAATAGAACACATGGAAATAATATTATAAAAGCTATAACTAAGGGTAAAAGTATAGTTCAACAAAATGACATCAGTTGATCATAACGTATTCTAGGAAAGGAAGCCCTAGCCCATATGAAAATAAATATCATTATGCAGGTTTTTAATCCTAAGGTTAAACCATATATCATTCCTTCTACTATAGGATCACATAAGAAGGTTTCGTAGTTACAATCTATAAAGCTAACATATAAATAAGGGTCAATCTGTTTGATCAAATAAACAAAAGATGTAAAGTTAAGTAAATAGCCAGCTAAGAAAAGTATGCTTGTTAATATACAAATAAGAACAATACTAGCATATTCAGCTAAAAAAAAGAAAACAAAAATAACTGCTGCATGTTCTGTCATGAAACCACTAACTAGCTCAGATTCTGCTTCGGCTAGATCAAAGGGAGCTCTATTTGTTTCTGCTATAGATCCTATAAAAAATATTATAAATATAGGTAATAACGGTACAATGTATCAAATAGCCTTTTGCGCTTCTGTATTGACAGTTAGACTTAAACTACCTGATAACAATATTACTAATAGAATAGCTGAGCTTAAAATCAGCTCGTAACTAATTAACTGGGCTGTACTTCTAAGTGACCCCAAAAACGCATATTTAGAATTAGCAGATCAACCTGCTAGTAATATTCCATAAGTAGATAATGAAGAAACCGCTAACATATAAAGTATACCCAAATCAAAATCTGATATAGCTAAACCAGGACCGTATGGTATAACAGAAAAACCCAACAAGGAAAATATTAAAGTTATTATAGGTCCAAGAAAAAATAGGATTAAATTGGCTTGCGTAGGAGAAACATATTCTTTTAATAAAAGCTTTAAAGCATCTGCGAATGCTTGCAAAAGGCCATAGTACCCCACAATGTTAGGACCTAATCTTCTTTGCATACTAGCCATCGTTTTCCTTTCAGCCACGGTAACAAAAGCTACGGTTAATAAAACAGGAACAGTTACTATTATAACTTCTATAATAGAAATAAGTATGGGTAAATATAACATGATGTGATAATAAAACGTATAAAATTAAAAAAAAACAATCTAGACATGTTTCTTATAAATAAAATATTAAATTAAAAATAAAACGAATTTATGGCCTTATATTGTTTTTTTGTACATAATTTTGATCTTAAAAATGCACAAATTATTCATTATTAGTATGTATGATATAGATAATAAAAGTAAAATTCTTATCTAAGACTCGAACTTAGATCCAAATATTAGGAATATTCTGCTCTACCATTGAGCTAATAAGAACATAGTAACTTACGCAATAACATTACCATGTGGTAAAATGCAAGTTATCATAGGTATAAGAAACGCTATACGCTAAATATACGGTTAATAAACACCTATTTGTTTTAGCTGATAATAATTAGCCTATTTGAATTTATTTATATAAATGCACCGTGTGGAGCAATATATATTGTACATATTATCTTTTTTTTATTGAACGATAAAATGGAGTAATTATAAATAAACATAAACACAATTTATAACTGGTATATTCATTTAATGTATATATTAGGGATATGGAGGAGTCGAACCCCTTGAATAAGATCTGCAATCAAACTGTACTACCCTATACATCATATCCCTTATTTTAAATTGTATATATCTGGCCCTTGAGCATAATTTACTTATAACTGCTGGTTTAACCATTTATATATGTGCACACTAAATAAAAATATAGTTAAAAATTTACATACACCCTAATAACTACTTGTAAAATCTTTAAATTGTATTAAACACACCTAATAATATTATAAACAATAAATAGGAAACATAAAATGTGGGATGTTATGTTCTATTGTTAACCTATGAAGGCCACTGATGTATAATAGCATGCAAACCTGAGTACCGTTTGTCAACCTAACACAAGATATTTTTAAATTAAATAGCAATAAAATATTAATTCTTATCTAAGACTCGAACTTAGATCCAAATATTAGAAGTATTCTGCTCTACCATTGAGCTAATAAGAATAGGGTTGATATATAAATGTGTTTAACATCTTAAATAGAAGTTGTAACCGTAACAAAGTTACGTATTAACTTAATACTATTACTCCGATTAAACAATTATACATTCAGGTTATAAACTCCTTAAATATGAATCAATATTTATGTTATATAAAGATTTAGAAAATAAACTTACTTAGTCAGGTAATAAGCTAGCCGACTCTACTAAAGATAAATTAGCTTTTATAGTGTCTTAAATTAAGTTATCAGTAATCCAATAATAACGGATTGGTAAATTACTTTTTTTTTAGTAAAAATTAATACAAATGGGTTTAATTAAAAAGTCAAAAGTTTAATTTAAAATATTAAACGAATTGAACTGTATGACAATGTCCCATAAAAATACCTTTACCTTATAAACACTAACGCTAAATTTTAAACTTTACTATAAATAAATATGTTATACCCAAAAATGTACTTTTACCACCTATATATAAAAGGGAGGGACAATATTTTTATTCGTATAAATAAAGTAAAAATAGAGCATAATTATGCTTTAACTCATTTACCATGTACTTGTTTATATCATATACCTTGTTACAACTCATTACCATTAGCATCAACTAAAAGTTATGCATCATTATAATATGTAGTATATACAACGTTAGGGTTATTTTTTCCATCATAAACATCTACAATATCACCTATTTGTTTAAGATCCAGTATATTAATTAGGTACTATACGTTATGTTCCGTAATTTTAAAACCTAGTTTTAGTAACTTTAAGGCTATTGCATCGGTAAGACGGTCAAGCATCTCAAGACCAGAATAATCTTGGTCACGTTCGGGATATAAGTAAAGGATAAGGCTATATTTAAGTACAATAATATGAGAAGATTTATATCCCTTAGGTGAAGATATATACCTTATATATCGTGTGTTTTATTAAGCATTAACCCATAAAAAATCTCAGCAATAGCCGTCGTCTAAGAACTGTTTACCTTGGAGTTCTAAACAGTAATTAATAAAAGGCATACAACCTAAATATAATGTTTCTTGGTGAAACGAGCTTTTAAATTTAAGTACTGCATTGGAACTGAACCTTTCATTAATTAACACTGGGTAGTAATCTAATAGAGGTTTTATAAATAAAAAAGCTGGAATTGTTATACATCATTAATTTAGTTATTGTTCTTGTAATCATGAAACAAATTTTTCTATAGACACTGACTCAATAACAATAGGCATTGAACTGTGTAATATACCACAAATCTCCGAACATTGACCATAAAAAGTTCCTTCTCTATTAATCATAACAGAAACCTGATTTAATCTTCCAGGATAAGCATCACACTTAATACCTAAAGCAGGGCAGGCAAAGGAATGTATAACGTCAGAACCCGTTACGATAAATCTAACATGAGTTAATTCTGGTATGATTAGTCTATTATCAACTTCTAACATTCTAAGTGCACCATCTTCTAAGTCAGATTCTGGAACTAAATACGAATCAAATTCAATAAATTCGTCATCACTATTTAAGAAATCAGGATACTGGTAACTTCAATATCATTGATGCCCTTCTGCTAATACTGCCATAGCTGGATCAGTTACTTCATCCATTAAATATAATAACTTAAAAGATGGAAAAGCAATTAAAATTAATATAAGAGCGGGTGTAATAGTTCAAATTAATTCAATTAACGTTCCATGGCTTAAATATTTATGTGAAATTGGTGCTTCTGTGTTAGTATAGTTTTTAACTATGGATATTAATAATCATCCTACTCCAAACAATATTATAACTAGATAAAACAAAATATTATCATGTAGCTCAACTAAACCTTCCATTTGTGGTGTTGCACTATCTTGAAAATAAATACCTCAAGGTCTGGGAGCATCACAATGAACTACACCTAAGCTAAAAATAAATACTTCTTTAATGGCTAGTAAAAATAACATACAAAAGAGCACTACATATCAATTAGGATTGGCTGTAACTAAAAGGTTTGGTAATAAAGAAGAATACGAAAGTTGTGTACCTGTTTTTAAAGCAGATGGTAATTCATTTTTTTTACTTGCTAATTCAATTAAGCTATTTTCAAGTAAACTAATTAAAGGAACTATGATTAAAAAATGTGCAAAGTAAACAACTGTAGATATTTGTCCGAATTCTATAAATGGGGATTCTACATGCTTAGCACCTAGCTCCATCAATATTAAAAAATTACCTACAAATATAAAAAAGGCTGCTTTACTTAAAGGTTTAAATTGTATACCCCTAGATCTAGAAAGATCCGTGAACGGCATAACTAATAATATTAGTATAGCAGAAAACATAGCAATCACACCTAATAGCTTATTAGGTATAGATCTAAGTATAGCATAAAATGGTAAAAGATATCACTCAGGAACTATAGCGGGTGGAGTTTGCATTGGATTGGCCATCACATAATTTTCACTGTCCCCTAATAAATTAGGCATGAAAAACACAAATAGAGATAATACTAATATAAAGATAAATATAGTAACTAAATCTTTAAAAATAAAATAAGGGGCGAATGGTAATCTGTCGTAATTACCTGAAACACCCAAGGGATTACCTGAACCTGCACTATCGTGTAGTGCAATTAAATGCATTAGAGCTAAAGCAGCTAATATAAAAGGTAAAACAAAATGTAAGGCAAAAAATCTATTTAATGTGGCGTTGTTTACACTGAAACCACCTCAGATAAACTCAACTATATCTTGTCCAACTCAAGGGATGGCACTCATAAGGCTAGTTATGACTGTAGCACCCCATAAACTCATTTGCCCATAGGGCAATACATACCCCAAAAAGGCAGTAGCCATCATTAAGATAAAGATAACTGTACCTATTGTTCAAACTAATGTTCTAGGAGCTTTATAGGATCCATAGTATAGTCCTCTACCTATATGTAAATAAACTATAAAGAAAAATGCGGATGCTGTGTTTGAATGTAAATATCGTATTAACCATCCGTTGTTAACATCCCGCATAATGTGTTCTACTGAATTAAATGCTTCTAAAACACTAGCGTTGTAATGCATTGCTAATGTTACCCCTGTTATTATCTGTATAACTAAACAAAAGGCTAGTAAAGAACCAAAGTTTCATAAAAAACTTATATTAGATGGTTGTGGATTATCTATTACGTATGAATTAACTAACTTTAACAAAGGATGACTCTTAAATATTCTCATTTTAATTATTTATATGTGTTATAACTGTATATCTAGAAATAATTTAATGCACACAATAAGCATGGCCTTTACAATTTATAATGTATCCTTGCAAATTATTAATAGAATGCAATTCGCATTTACAATGTTCCAGTAAACTTATGATAAGTTTAGTAATGTTTGCAAAATTTAATGTATACACAATATTGATATGTTAGTAATTGATTATAATTATACTATAATGCCCAGCCTAATTTAATTACAATCTCTGCTTTTATATGGGTTATTTATCCCATATCTTCGTTCCTTACAAAACGCTTCAGACTATTTCATCATTTTTAATTACTTTCTATATTGTAGGCAACACGATATTTATGAGAGATATAGCACAAATGTATTATAATTTAACAAATTATAGCTAGATTTGTTGTTTTATTTATTTTAAATAAACGAATAATCGTCAGATATACCCTACTATGTTTAATATTGAAGTATAAAAATATTAAATCATAGATAAGACATGTACAGTTTTATAAAATATGCTTTGTACTATACATATTAATTTACTTTAGCATAAAATTAACAAAGCTTGCAAATAAAAATATACGTGTTTAACTACTTACTCACCCTTTTAAACCAAAGGACCCAATACGAATATGAGACCTTAACTTGGTGTATTGTAAATTGGATTTCTCATAACCTCTTAAAAGAACTGCAGATAAGCCTTTATAAGAAGAATCCATATTTTTTATATTACCTTTATATCTAAGTTTAAATAAAGACCTAGCAGCGGTATTACGTTTAGTTAATCTCCCTGCTACTTCTATTCTTACACCACTCACATACTTGTTTTTAATAGTCTTTCAGATAGAGTTTAGCATATAATATGGATAATTAAAGTGCATTAAACCTTGTGCTTGATAAATTTTATAGTCTTTTAAATTATATATAGGATCAGTTGTATACAGGTTTAACAATAATGATTCCACTATGTCCTCATTTTGTGTATTAATGTTTTGCCCTATATCTAATGAGTCACTAATAATGTTATCAATTTTTAAATTCTGTAACTTTTTTTTCCTATTGTAAATCTCATTATACACAGCTCATCTGTCAATAGACGGTAGTTTAAACATTAATAAAGATCTTCTTAATACCGTTAATAACTTATTTTTTCTATTTCTTAATTTTGTAACTAAGGTTTCTGAAAAAATATAACTGTTAAGGTATAAATATTTAAGATTCACAAGATTAAACTCTATTTCTTTATCGTAGGTTCTTTTTACCAGATTAACCAATGGTTTAACATACCTTTTTTCAAACTTAGACTGATTAAAAGACATTAATTGTTTAATATAAGTAGATAATATTTCTTTACGTAAAGATTTAACAGCATAATATTTCAAATATTTTGTTCCATAATTTTTAAATTCATTACTATGTGTTTTTGTTTTATTGTTAGAGTCCCTTAAAACTATTTTTTTTTGTTTGTTTATTTTTGATATCATATTTAAGCCTTTTTCTTTTACTTTTTTCATTTTTAAATTAGAAGGTCAAGGACCATCACATTCTGTCAATTCACTTCTTATCTTTTCAGGAAGAAGATTGTCCATATGATCTGTTGTATCAATCCTGTTTATTTTATTAAGGTAATACTTTTTTTGTCTATTGTAAGTATATATAGTAATAATTACTTTATCGTTTGTATGTTTCAATTCTGCTTTGCTAGTTAATATTCTATTAGTTGATAACCTTCTACCTCTGTTACGTAAACGAGGAGACTTTATCTTTTTTTCTAACTTACGACTGTAAAAATTAAAATAACTTTTTACAAGTTTAAGTAGGTTTTTATCGCTTGTAGGTAATAATTTAATTGCATTATTATTAAAAGCATATATACTATTATGTCATTCCTTATTTGCAGGTAAATAATGTTTGGGTTTGCCTACATAGTTGTTGCTTTTTTCTACCTTTATCTTATATGTATTATCTTTTTTTAACTTTGTCTTAAACAAGTTTAAGTTATAAACAAAACCAACATCATGTGCAGGTTTATTTAATTGTACATTATCTAGTAAAACGTTAGCAAAAATATTTTTTTTCTTTTCTGTAAAAGGTGACGCATCTTTAAATACATTTAGGTTTTCTTTTACACAATTATTATTCATGTTATTTTTTAATATTAAAAAGGACTTCAGCAGCCGTATAGCATTTTCTGTATATTATATACTGTCCTAATCTTAAGCTTTTAGCTATTATTTTTCCATTTTTATTATTTTACTGCAAAATAAATAAGATAACAAGTTAAGTCTTTTCATTAAGTTTTAGTTAAAAATTAATTATTATACGAGCATACCTTACATATCATTATTTTATCGTATTGTTTATAATAAGTAATTGCATTAATATATGCCCAAAATAATATAGAAAGTTTTTAAAAATGCCAGGCATGGTTGGAAGGTTATTGTTAGCAATACTCACCCTCTAGTCGTTGAACGTTCTCACCAATATATATGATATAAATTTACATCACATAAAGCTCTTGTGAGTTTCGCTTCAAATACACTTATAATTATAATAAGTGTTTTTTGAAATTTGCCTGGTGTTTACCAACGTTTACTTAAACATTGGAGGACCAGTACCAATCCTTTAGTGTTCACTCTGTGCAAAATGAAATGTATGGTGTATAATACCACACAACTATGATATATTAACTATTACCTATAATCTGTAAAAACCTTTTATAGTGTAAGACCTTTTATAATTAATAACTTTTCTTATGTTTTAAGTAAGTAGTTTATATTTAAGGATCTTATGATTAAAATGTGAAAAATAGATCCAGACTAAAAGGTTAAACATGATATGGTGCGTAATAAATTAAAGTCGTTACAGAGTAATGTAAGCCATCTAACACCGGTGCGGGATATATACCAAAAACTACTGTAAATAATACTAATGTTGATAAAATATAAAACTCACGTTTATTAAGGTCAGAAATATTTACAGTAAAAAATTTGGAATATGATCCAGCAAAAGCTATTCTATTGAACATATAAATGGTATATGCAGCTGAAAAAATTATAGAAGAACTAGCTAAAGCTCCCAACAATGGTAGTTTTTCAAATGCACCATATAATGATAAAAACTCGCCCACAAAATTTAAAGTAAGAGGTACACCACAATTACCTAAGCATAATATAAACAACATAATAGAAAATAAAGGCATTAGTTGAGCTATACCCCTATAATAGGTTATTAATCTAGTAGAAGATCTATCATATAGGACACCTCCTGCACAAATAAACAGTCCAGAGGAAACAAATCCATGAGCTAACCCTAATGTTATTCCACCTTCTATACCTTGTATTGTGTTACTAAAAACACCCATAAGATATACTGCTGCGTGAGACACAGATGAATAAGCAATAAGCTCTTTTACATCTATAGTTCTTAAGGTACTTATGCTAGCATATATTATAGTAACTACACCAATCAAATATATAAAAAAGGTGTAATTTATATAAGCTTTAGGTAGTAAAGGTAATATTAATCTAAGTATACCATATAGACTTAGTTTAAGAACTATTCCAGCCAATATTATACTACCACTTAAGGGCGACTCAACATGAGCCTTTAACAATCAAGTGTTTAAAAAGATAGTGGGTGTTTTAACTGCAAAAGCTATAAAGATACCGCAAAATAAAAATAATTGAGTGTAATAGTTAAAGTTTGTTTTATATAAAGCATCAAAATCAGTAGTTCCTACTATTGAGGACATTGCTACGATAGATAATAGTAGAAATAAAGACCCCAAAAGTGTGTATAAAAACAAATAAAAACTTGCTCTTACCCTATTGCTTGAACCAAATAACCCTATCAATATAAACAAAGGAGGTAATATACTTTCAAAAAAAATATAAAACAATAATATATCTAGTACTAAAAACACCGACAATAATAGTGTTTCTAACAATAAAATAGTTATGAGAAATGACCTTAAATTATGGAATATAGATGTTCAATTTGATAGTAATGAGATAGGTATTATTATTGTTGTCAACAACACAAAATATATAGATAGACCATCCACACCTAGATAAAAGCTAAAATAACTTACCTCATGATACTCCTGTACAAATTGAAATTGATTATTACTGAAATCAAAAAATGCAAATAATATCAAAGAAACAAATAATGTTAAGATTGATGCTTTTAATGCCGTAGACTTAAGGCTTTTGTTTCATAAATCTGAATAATTATGGTACGTCCTTGTGGAGACCAATAGTACACCAACTAAAGGTATCAATAATAATGAAATAATTAACATCGTGTTATTTTTGAATAAAAACTTACCGCGAAAGCCACTGTCACATAAGAGAGTTTAATTGTCGTATTGTAATTTAATAATACTAAACTTTTTTTTATCTAATTCAGTTATAATCAACTGTGTGTTATAAAAAGCATAAAGACTTAGTGGACTGTTATATATTAAATTAGCTTAGCTTAACCGCACGTGAAGAGAGAAAAAGCCAATTAGGAAAACAGGATAGTTTTAACCTAAAATGAAAAATTTGGGTTGTATTAACAGATAAATAGAAATCGCAAATAACGCTATAACTCATATTAAATTATTTTAATCTAGAAGGGTATGTTACTGGGCTTTAGGTCCTATAATTAATAATTTATAACTTTAGTTCTAATGGTAGAGAATGCTTCTCCTACATGTATTTTTTACAGGACCCTTCTCCTCCATGTGATGTGCTTCACGTATTATTAATTAAATTAATACTGAAGTACCCATACATACACCTAGGTGCGATAAGTGTTGATATATATCAACACCAGTTATGGAATTACGCCCCCATCCCTCGTACACTAATCACAATAATCCTACGACATGTCTCCCTTTTAAATTTTATTTTTGTTAAATAATTATAATGTATCTTAAATAATGGCTTTGCTTCTGCTTCTCCCTGCCTTTATCCCTGTTTCTGCCAGAGGCTTTAATTAAGGCTCAGACTGTTACTGTGGCTAGCATAAATACATAAAACTTTTAGCGAAATGTGTATGTGGTATGGTTGTTAACTAAGAAGATTTATAAGAGAGTCAATTTCAACATTCATATCAGATAATCTATAAAAAATGTCATTATAATGATGTTGTATAGCGTGAGTACCGTGCCCTGCTATAGGCACCTCGTGCAGTGTATCACACAATTCATCTGTTTTAAACGTTAAATTGTTAAAGGCCTTTTGGGTTTGTACAGATGATCCATCTATCAACCCCTTATTGTGTACTAAGTCTTGTTTGAAGTTTTCAACCCGACCAATTTCTTTATCTCTAAATTCTCTAAGCTTAGACCAAGCCACAGACTTGTTAGTATTTATCTGTTTCATAGTAGCAGAAATACCACTGCTGTTAGCTTTTAAGGCATTTACGTATGCTGCTATGTCACCATATTCAGCTTGTACAGGTAAACTCACAAAAGCATGAGGTTTAGGCGGACTGCTTAAACCTCATTCTAAAGAATTGAAAGATCTACTCATAATACTTTGAAGTGTATCAAAGTAAAACTGAGGGATAAGTCAAGGATACCTAGAAGTAGCTTTACCTTGTGTCAACTGTACATATAATATGTGCAGGAATAATCAGGTAGCAATAACACTTACTATAGATCCAAAACTAGATACCATATTTCAACCTGCAAATGCGTCAGGATAATCGCTTATCCTTCTTGGCATTCCTTGTAGACCTAAAAAGTGTTGAGGGAAAAAAGTAATATTAACACCTATAAATAAGATTCAAAAATGTACTTTACCTGCTCACCTCTCGTAGTCTACACCTAATATTTTAGGTATTCAGAAATACCAGGCGCTATATAACGCGAACACAGCACCCATACTTAGAACATAGTGGAAATGAGCCACCACGTAATAGGTATCGTGGAATGCTATATCTAATGAAGCGTTAGCCAACACAACACCACTTAATCCACCAACAGTGAACATGAATACGAAACCTAATGCAAATAGCATAAAAGGTGTTAGTAAAAATGATCCACCATAGCATGTAGCCAATCAACTGAATATTTTAATACCAGTTGGTACAGCTATTATTAAAGTGGCGGCCGTGAAATAAGCTCTTGTGTCTACGTCTAAACCAACACTGTACATGTGGTGACTTCAAACAACAAAACCTAACACTCCAATAGACATCATGGCATACACCATACCAAGATAACCGAATACGCTCTTATTCGAGCTGGCTGATATAGTTGTACTAATTACACCGAAACCTGGTATAATCAGAATGTAGACCTCAGGATGTCCAAAGAATCAGAAAAGATGTTGGTAAAGTATAGGATCACCACCACCAGCTGCTTCAAAAAATGAAGTATTAAAGTTTCTATCTGTTAATATCATAGTGATTCCACCAGCTAACACAGGTAAGGATAGTAGAAGTAAAACAGCAGTTATAACAACTGCTCAACCAAATAGTGCTAGTTTGTGCAATCTAATTCCTGGACTTCTCATATTCAATATTGTAGTTATAAAGTTCATAGCACCCAATAAACTACTTATACCGGATAAATGTAAAGCAAATATAGCAAGATCTACACTAGGTCCACTATGACTTTGTATTCCTGATAAGGGTGGATAAAGGGTTCAACCTGTACCTGCACCATTCTCTATACCGCTAGCAAATAAAAATAATATTAAACTTGGTACTAATAATCAGAAACTAATGTTATTTAACCTAGGAAAAGCCATGTCGGGTCCTCCTACTAACAATGGTAATAAAAAATTACCAAACCCACCTATCATAGCTGGCATGACCATAAAAAAGATCATAACTATAGCATGGGCAGTTATTATGCTGTTGTATAACTGGTTATCTGCTATAAATTGAACTCCAGGTCCAGATAGCTCTAATCTGATTAGAACAGAAAAAGCTGTACCTATTAAACCTGAGAGTAAAGCAAAAATAAGATACAAGGTTCCAATATCTTTTGCATTTGATGATAAAAATCATCTTTCTAATCATAAAGAAAT